TGTGAGGATCAATCAAATAAGGTTTTCGTTAGAAAAAGATTCTATAAAAGCAATGATAAATAGATACTAATAGAGCAAGAAAAGAAGGAAATAAAAAAAAAACATAGTATAGAAAAGATATCCAAAATGATATAGAAATCACTATCCTACCCTTAGTTTTTATTTCCTTAATTTAATTGAATTTCGTTTGATTAGGGCAAAGTTCCTTAAAAACCTCTGCCTTTTTTAAAATATCCTGAACAGTTCCTGTAGGCTGAGCGCCTTTTTCAAGGAAATAGAGAATAGCGGGAACGTTTAAATAAGTTTGATTCTTGATCGGATCATAAAAACCCACTTTCCGAAGATCTCTTCCTTCTCTTCGGGATCGAACATCAATTGCAACGATTCGATAGACGGCTCATCGGGATAGATGTAGATGAAAAAGAACCCCCCCCTAGAACCGTATAGGAAGTTTTCTCCTCGTACGGCTCGAGAAAAAATGATTCGAAGTTTTGTCTATGGATAAAATTATAATAAATAGTAAAGGAATCCGTAAAAGAAATTAGCCTATAATTTAACTCATAGTCATTTTTATTTAGCTTCCTTCCTGAAAACTAAAAAATCATTTGTACTCATAACTCAAGTTCAATAATTATCAAATATATTAAAGAAAATTAACATATTTTTTTATTGAGTGGTCTTTAACCCCCCCTTTTGTCTCGTTGAAAATCTATTTGGATTCTTTATTCGGATCTGTGAGACAATTGAAGCGGTGTTTCCTTGTTCTGGGATCCTTTATGTTTGTTTTAAATCATTGGGTTTAGACATTACTTCGGTGCTTCTTAATCCTTTCAAAATGGTAGCAACATACCCCTTTTGTGATTTCTTTCTAGAATCATACCGACGGTTGATTCGTGCGCGATACACTGTGGATCGAAAAAGTTTTTGCGGTTCCAACAATTTTTTTTGAATTGAAAATTTGCTCGAATCGGATCTTTTCGATTTCTATATCGAAGATATACTTACGAAGTTGTTCCAATTTATGGATTGGCATTAACCCTAGATCGTTGCCCCTGAGAAATTAATCAATACTTTCTACTCGAGCTCCATCATGAACTATTTACATTACAACCCAATAAAAACAACCCAATAAAAAAAGAAGGGTTCTAGTAGAATAGAACAAACGACGTCGAGCCAAGAGCACCTTCATTCCTATATAAAATAAAATGGTGGATGTAAGAATAAAAATCCACACCGGATCGTGTCCTTCAAGTCGCACGTTGCTTTCTACCACATCGTTTTAAACGAAGTTTTACCATAACATTCCTCTAATTTGGAACCAGTATGGAATTGATTCAATTATGGAATCATGAATAGTCATTGGTTCAGTCGGTACAGAGACATAGTCATTTATATTTTTTCTTAGCTACATAGATAATAAATATTTTTCTGAAGAAATCTTAGCAAGACCCGGGCTTTTTTTGTATGAACGGAACTTTTTTCTATAAATCTATATCTCAAAAAAATATCTAACAGAAATATCCAGAAATCAAAATATAGAAATAACATAACTAACAGAAATAACACGAATAAATAAATTCTATTTGACTCTGCCTGTTCAAGTGATAAGATAGACTGACCCATTTCCAACTTCCCAAAGATTCAACCCATAAGGAATCATTACAAATCTTGATAATTGAAAAAGTTTCCTACTTCGACATCATTATTTGAGTCAAGTTTTACTTTTACAGTAAAGCCTACATTTGATTATCATAAGAAATAAAAATATCTGTTTCTTTTCAAATAGAATTGTCAATGATTTAAAGCAAATAAGCTAAATAGATCGAACAATAAAAAGAAATATCATTGTTAAATATTTAAATTTGAATATTTTAGGGATGCAAATTCTTTTTCACAAAAATAGAAAGACTATTGTCACTGAAATAGGATAACAATACATACCTTATAGGCTAAGCACTTCCTCGTTTTATATGTATTTTCATATTTTGTTTAACCTGAGGTTAAGTAATCTTTCTGCAACTGTGATCTATGTCCCATCTTATCTTTATCTGGATCACAAAAGGATTCAGTTACATTTGCATGTCATTTGAACTCGATTTAGTTCAGTTTGTGAAAAACTGAGATATGATTCCGAAAAGAATCATTCAAAATCAAAAAAGAAAGAAGAATAATATTCTATCCAATATTAGATATTAGACCTTGAAACAGAACCTTGTTGAACAAAAAAGATGTATTCGGATACAATGGATATGCTCTGGGACGGAAGGATTCGAACCTCCGAATAGCGGGACCAAAACCCGTTGCCTTACCACTTGGCTACGCCCCATTTCTATTTTTATTGGACACTACTACTAATAAAGAATAATATTGGTATTAAGTGTTCGTCAATTCCAGTCCAACTATCTATAGAAAATCTTTCTTCTTTATTCTTCTTTATAGAATATATTATAGATTCGTGCTAGGATTTTGACATGTGTATATCTAGAATTCAACTGAATTTATTGATCATTACATACAATTCAATTAAGATATTGTATGAAAGTATGATTTCTTCTATTCTCCTTTGAGAATTGGAGGATTTTTGATTGAGCGGAAAAAGAAGGAGTTTTTTGTCTACCTTACTTTCTTCATTTTTCCTTATATCAATAACTCAATCAAAATGCAATTATCTCGACGAACAAAATGTCTGTTATGCTTAATATCTTTAGTTTGATCTGTCTTAATTCTGCCCTTTATCCGAGTAGTCTTTTCTTCGCCAAATTGCCCGAAGCCTATGCTTTTTTGAATCCAATCGTAGATGTTATGCCAGTCATACCCCTGTTCTTTTTTCTTTTAGCCTTTGTTTGGCAAGCTGCTGTAAGTTTTCGATAAGATCTTGAATACTATCCTAGAAAATTCATGATTTATTCGAGAAAAATTATAACAATTGATCAGATCAAATAAGTCTGGGAGTATGAACCTTCAATTCAAACATTGAAATTCTTGGATAGCCGCGATAAATTTGGCTCGCCCCATTTCCCGATTCTAATCCTTTTTCCGGCGAAAGACCTTATTAGGTTAGGGTCCCTTAGAATATCTAATTGTGGGTATGAAAGTGATTTGTGGTAATCAAAGACTCTTATTACAAATTTCAACTTCATTTGAATTTCTGAACATTCTTTTCTATTTCTAGAATTCATTTCTTGGTGTCAAAATAGGATATGTGATATAAAAATGGAGGATCTATTATCTTTTCTCGTTTTTCTTTTTCAAAAAATGATCTTGGAGGTTGTGTAATGCTTACTCTCAAACTTTTCGTTTACACAGTAGTAATATTCTTTGTTTCTCTCTTCATCTTTGGATTCCTATCCAATGATCCAGGACGTAATCCTGGACGTGAAGAATAAAATAAAAATTTCGTTTTTCTTGCTTTATTTTACAATTTTCTTAAGATTTTATTTTATATATTCCATACGTTTAACTAGTAAAAAAATCAAAAGGGGTTTGCGAAATTTGAAAGAAAAAAATAGAAAGTTATCAACGGAAACGGAAAGAGAGGGATTCGAACCCTCGGTACGAATAACTCGTACAACGGATTAGCAATCCGCCGCTTTCGTCCACTCAGCCATCTCTCCCAATTGAAAAAGATAATTACTATGTTACATTACACATCAAGTAAGGATTAAAGAAAGTATTTCTTTCACATTCTTTATCGTTATTATATAATTAGCAATTCCATTTAGATGCTCGAAAGATCCAAATAGAAAGATAAATAAAGAAGACCTTCTTGCTTTTATTTTGTTCGAAGTGCCTTTTGGGCCTGGCCCGGTCAATACCCAGCCGGGCCTTTTTTTGTTCCAACGAATTCCATATATTTATAGGTATAGGAAACATACTCTAAAAAAGATACCCAATTTGGTATCTGTGTAAGAATTTCCATTGTGGGGTTTACATATACTTATCATTTTTGTTATAATGGAAATTGAGAAGGATTTTTGATTCAAAAGAATCAATTAAGTATGTTTTGTAGTTTCTTATGTCATTAGGCAAACCCAATTTTAGATTCAAATCCAAGAATCATTCAGGAATTCTCAGTCAACGAATAGTTAATGGTTCCCATTTGTCATAAATTTTGGCTTTTTTGAATGAAAATATACATTTGATTTTTCAATAGAAAAGTGAGGGGAAGTTTTTCGACATTGTATGTTTTGAGATACTATACAATCAATCGAAGGGGTGGATCAAATACAATCAAAAGGGGAAAAGGGTTTCTTTTATAATTTTTATAAATTTAGAAAAAGGATTAAATTAAAAAAGGGATGCAAGTACAATAAACTAAAGTTTAGTAATCCAACCCAGAAAATTTTATCCTATTGTGTATCGTTTTGGCGGCATGGCCGAGTGGTAAGGCGGGGGACTGCAAATCCTTTTTCCCCAGTTCAAATCCGGGTGCCGCCTCATCAACAAACGAATATAAATTTATTATCTGGGGATTTTGTAAAAGATTGGAAATCTTTGAATCTAAAATTCAAAGAAAGATTATATTATAACGGTCGAAGCAAGACTTCCCGATTCCCTTCTACTGCTAATGTAATGTCTACTGATTGGGTCTTGAATTTCATTGGCATAGCCGGCGGCTAACTAGTTGTGGAAAGTCCTTTATGTAATCTACATATATAGACTCGCGAGAATCTCTGAGTGGTCAGGCATTCAATCACTATTAGATTGAGATTGGATGGATAATTTACTTTTTTATAGAAAAAGTGAAAAAAATTATTATTTTTTTTTTTTTGAAACCCCTCGTCAAGAGTATAATATACTATCTCCCAACTGCTTCAGAGAGACAATCGGGAAAGGGTACGGATTAGATCAAATAGGAAATAAAAGTATGTAATAGATAGCAATTGATCTATTTTTACTTTGAAGGGCAACAAAGAAAACAAAGAATGGGCCCTCTTTTTATTACTATATGTTCCATTAGTAACATTCCTTTGTAGCGTCATTGTGTATTTTACTTGTGTTTAGTCTTTTCCGATTAGAAATCATATAGGAATTTTTTAGAAATGGATTTATTTGATTGGTTCATCAATAGTGTTCGGCCAGAATCCCTTTTTGACTCTGGACCATGGATTCTACTATTATTAGTGAGCAATACAATAATGGAATATTTCTATCATAAAGATAAGGGACATAATTGACATGGATATAGTAAGTCTCGCTTGGGCTGCTTTAATGGTAGTCTTTACATTTTCCCTTTCACTCGTAGTATGGGGAAGAAGTGGACTTTAGAAGCACTACTAATTTAGTTGAGGAATGAAACGGTATCAATTGTTTTATAGATCGTTCTGCAACGCATTTTTTATTTGAATTGAAATAATTTTCAAATCAAAATATATTCATTTCGAAATTCCATTGGATTCTAGTGGAGAAATGTATTCTATAACAGTAAAACAATTATTTCAGAAAGAAAGAGAATTGGGTCCTACGTTAATTCCATATATGGATTAATCACTACATATATTGAAGATAGAAACTAATATAGTATACCAACTTTATTAGAAAGTCAAGTACAACTTTATACACTACTATAACACTAATAGAGAGTATGGTAAGAAATAAATTTATTTCTTACCATACTCTCGGATCTCATAGAATACCGCCCATTATACCCCGTTGATTTCATTTAAGACGCAAAAAAAGAATCCTTTTGATTTGATTTCTTCAACTATTGATAAGAACTCAGAAGTCAAGTTTCATTTCAAGTAATTAATTATTTTGACTGACTGTTTTTACGTAAATGATAAGTAGAAAAGCAGTAGGAACTAAAATGAACAGTGCAGTAGCAATAAATGCAAGAATATTTACTTCCATAATCTCAATCTCATCGTTTTTTTATTTCACAATAACTCGGGATTTAATCCCATAGAGATGATAAATCTTTCACCTGTCAATTCAATGAATGCCTTACCTATCGATGATCTTGAATCGGATCAATATCATGAATAACAATATCTGAGCTATTAAATTAATTCGTCGTCGAGAATTGAATAGTATAACATACGAAGATCTTTTATCCATACCGAATCCAAGATTGGATTCCCGGACCAATCAAAAATTCCTTTATTTATCCTTCTTTTCTGTTCTTTCTTTTCTATAACCTACCTTAGGTCTTCCGTGTAGAACCATCAAATGAAGTATCCTCACCCGTTTCCATTAACTACAAAACGCCAACAAAAAATACAAGCGAAGTGGAAAAAGAGAGGAATTAGGTTGTAAATTTGAATGATCCAATTTTATTTGGAAGACAAAGAAGTATGAGAAAGATGAGTCGCGGGAGAAAAGATGGAATATTCTATCAACTTCACTATTTTAGTTATTTTCATTTTAGTTTAGGCTTTGTTCTTTCTTCGACAGAATCCTGAAAAAAAGAGGGGAAACCCCTTCCGAATTAAATTATGATTTCTGTCCCTTCTTTTATTTCACATAAAATGGAGAGGTAAATTGATGTACTTATTGGATCCGTCGGGACTGACGGGGCTCGAACCCGCAACGTCCGCCTTGACAGGGCGGTGCTCTTGCCTATTGAACTACAATCCCAGGGAAATAAGAAAAGATCTAACAGAAAATTTGGATTCTTTTTTCTTCTCTCTTATCAGGTATTTCTTAAGAACAAGAGGGTTCTACCATCTGATAGTAGATTGGCGAATTTTTGGGCCGAGCTGGATTTGAACCAGCGTAGACATATTGTCAACGAATTTACAGTCCGTCCCCATTAACCACTCGGGCATCGACCCAACGCCTAATTAGACGTTCCATAATCAACTTCCTTTCGTCTCCCAGGCGGACTTGACAAATACATTTCACTTTTGATAAAATCCTACTCCTATGGTCTTGGTATACCCCCAGAGGGACTTGAACCCTCGTTTTCTCCGTGAAAGAGAGAGGTCGTAACCACTGGACCATGGGGGCACCAATGGACCATAGGGGCCTATGGCCACCTTTATTCATAAATAAACTAGAAATAATAGTTGCCGAGGGCCAGCCACCTTTAGGAAATCAAAAAGCACTACACAATACAAATACAATAGGGAATAAGGCCTTAGGCCACCTTAACTTAACTTAATATAAAATCAGCCGGGGGACACCTTTAGAAGATGAATAGGATATGAATCAAACCGAAAAACTCGTTAACTTTTCTGGGGGTTAATGGTAATCAAACTTTACCATTAAAATATACAATCTTTCAACTTTATTTCATTGGTCTTTCTCGTCTTTATCTCTCTCATTCAGAAAAAGTTTTGCATTGGATCCAAGAGTCGGTACCTCTGAATCAGCAGGAGCAGGAGATGCAAAAAAAATGATTTACCAAAGTCTGATTTGGAAATTATATTGAGCCCTAAATCATATCAAAGTCATATCAAATTATATATAGCCCTAAATAATACTGTCAATTGACGACAGGAGGGCAATAAAAGAAGAGAAAAGACATTAGGTATATCCGCCGGGTTCATCAATACAACA